ATGGCAGTTCCAAAAAAACGTACTTCTATGTCAAAAAAACGTATTCGTAGAAATATTTGGAAGAAAAAAGGATATTTAGTTGCAGTAAAAACTTTTTCTTTAGCGAAATCGGTTTCCACCGGGCATTCAAAAAGTTTTTTTGTGCGACAAACAAATAATAAAGTCTTAGAATAATCTCAATTGATATAGCCTAAAGAACCCCAAATTTTGTAAGATGAATGTTAACTAATGTATTTTTCTGTATTAAATTTCTCAATATTACTTAGAACTCACTGCTGTGATATATAGAATAAGAGTTTTTTGTATATTGGGTTCTAAGTATTATTTTTTTCCCTATCACAATTGTACTTTTCTATTGTGAAAAGTACAATTGTGATAGAGATTGAAACTCTTTTGTTATATGCCTATCCCAAAACTTAATTGGTTTTGTAAATGGTATTATAAATTAAAAATTATATGCGCAATAAAGAATATTAATACTTTAATTTAAATATACTAAGGTATCGAAATCATTAGAAAAATAACAAATTATTTGTATTTAATGATGAAATTGTGATAGATATGAAATCCTAGTTATTTGATTTTGTTCATTGAAAAAAAGAAACTCAATCTTTTTCATTTGAATCCATGAAATCGGATAAATGAAAAACAAATCATAAAAAAATTGAGAAAAAAAGACAATTCTTAGTTTTATACCTCAACCGAGAAAAAACTATGGAGTTCCAACTGTTTGGAGAAAACTTAGTTTCTAGTACATGAAAGTTGATTGTTAAAAAACCCACGACGATACTACCTAGGTAGGTATTTTATTGAAGATTCAAATATTTAAACCACAAACCAGTCTTTATTCATTGATTCTAATTAATGTTTCCTAAACTATATTGAATCCTTGAATCTCGACGATTCAACATGAATTGACTATTATTATTTCAAGTAAGCCGCCGTGGTGAAATCGGTAGACACGCTGCTCTTAGGAAGCAGTGCTAAAGCATCTCGGTTCGAGTCCGAGTGGCGGCATCTTCTAAAAGAGATACAATAGATCCTAAAATGTATTCAATTCGCGATTTCCAATTCTGTAATGGGACCCCTTTTATGATATTTGTGACTTTAGAACATATATTAACTCATATCTCTTTTTCGATCATTTCAATTGTGATTATGATTCATTTGATGACCTTATTAGTCCACAAAATTGTAGGATTACGTGATTCATCAGAAAAAGGGATGATAGCTACCTTTTTCTCTATAACAGGATTATTAATTTCTCGTTGGATTTCTTCGGGACATTTTCCATTAAGTAATTTATACGAGTCATTAATCTTCCTTTCGTGTAGTTTCTTCATTATTCATATGATTCCCAAGATACGTAACCTTAAAAACGATTTAAGCACAATAATTGCACCAAGTACCATTTTTACTCAAGGCTTTGCCATGTCGGGTCTTTCAACTGAAATGCATCAATCCACAATATTAGTACCTGCTCTACAATCTCAGTGGTTAATGATGCACGTAAGTATGATGTTATTGAGCTATGCAGCTCTTTTATGCGGATCATTATTATCAGTCGCTCTTCTAGTCATTACATTTCGAAAAAACATCAAAATTTTTTGTAAAAGCTATAATTTATTAATTAAGTCATTTTTCTTTGGTGAGATTGAATATTTGAATGAAAAAAGAAGTGTTTTTAAAAACACTTCTTTTCCTTCATTTCAAAATTATTACAAATATCAATTAACTGAGCGTTTGGATTATTGGAGTTATCGTGTCATTAGTCTAGGGTTTACCTTTTTAACCATAGGTATTCTTTGTGGAGCAGTATGGGCTAATGAGGCATGGGGATCCTATTGGAATTGGGACCCCAAGGAAACTTGGGCATTTATTACTTGGACCATATTCGCGATTTATTTACATACTAGAACAAATATAAATTGGAAAGGTACGAATTCGGCACTTGTAGCTTCTATAGGATTTATTATAATTTGGATATGCTATTTTGGGATCAATCTATTAGGAATAGGTCTACATAGTTATGGTTCATTCACATAAACATCTAATTGAATAAACTACATGAAGAATACATAAGATAAAAACATCATCCCATATATAACGAAAGTTTGTTTTTATTAGTTTTTGAGAACCGTTTGAATCAAGGAATCATTCAAATTTAAATGGTTCTCAAAAACTCGAGATGTATCTAATTACAATTCTTATTCATTTTATTTATTTTTTCATTATACAGTACAGCAAACGATTTTCAAAATATTAAATTCAAAGAATTATAAGACTTTCCTTCCGTTTCATTAATGAAACACTATCTATGATAATAATTGGATAAGATAGCGTGTACCTTGTCAACTGATAACGAGAGAACAAAATCGGGATAAATACCAATACTTATTACGGGTAGAAAGATACAGATTGAAAGAAATAGTTCTCGTAGTCCAGAATCCCAAAAATTAGAGTTTGGAATATTAAATAACTTGTATCCATAAAACATCTGACGTAACATAGATAATAAATAAATAGGAGTTAATATCATTCCAATTGCCATTACAAAAGTAATTAGCATTTTTGACATTAAAAGATATTTTGTACTAGTAATTAGTCCAAAAAATACTAAAAATTCCGCAACAAAACCACTCATTCCTGGCAATGCAAGAGAAGCCATCGAGAAGCTACTGAACATGGTAAATGTTTTTGGCATTGGGATAGATATCCCTCCCATTTCTTCGAGATAAACAAGACGTGTTCTATCACAACTCGTTCCCGCCAAGAAAAAAAGTGCAGCACCAATAAATCCATGAGAGAGCATTTGTAAAATAGCTCCATTGAGTCCCATGTCGGTTATAGAACCAATTCCTATAATTGTGAAACCCATGTGAGATACAGAGGAATAGGCTATTCTCTTTTTTAAATTACGTTGACCAAGAGAAGTTGAAGCTGCATAGATTATTTGCATTGTTCCTATTATCACCAACCAAGGAGAAAATATAGAATGAGCGTGGGGTAGTAATTCCATATTGATCCGAATCAATCCATATGCGCCCATTTTTAATAGGATTCCAGCTAAAAGCATACATGTACTGTAATGTGCTTCTCCATGGGTATCAGGTAACCATGTATGTAGGGGTATAATCGGCAATTTGACAGCATAAGCAATAAGGAAGCCAAAATAGAATATTATTTCCAATGCCACAGGATATGATTGATTAATTAATCTTTCAAAATCTAATGTTGGTTCATTGGAACCATATAAACCCATACCTAGAACTCCTATTAAGAAAAAAATGGAACCCCCTGCAGTGTACAAAATAAACTTTGTAGCCGAGTAGAGACGTTTCTTTCCCCCCCACATGGATAAAAGTAAGTAAACAGGAATTAATTCTAACTCCCACATGATGAAAAAAAGTAAAAAGTCTCGGGAGGAAAATAATCCTATTTGACCGCTATACATTGCTAGCATCAGGAAATAGAACAACCGCGAATTTCGAGTAATTGGCCAAGCTGCTAAAGTTGCTAAAGTAGTGATAAATCCTGTCAGTAAAATGGGTCCTATGGAAAGCCCATCGATTCCTAGTCTCCAGTGGAAATCAAAAACATCTATCCATTTAGAATCTTCCTTCAATTGCATTAATGGATCATCCAATTGGAAATGATAACAGAATGCATAAGTCGTTAGAAGGAGTTCTAATAAGCATATACATATAGTATACCACCTAAACATCTTATTCCCTCTATGAGGGAATAAGAAAATTGAGGAACCCGCGAATATCGGTAAAACAACAAGTATTGTTAACCAAGGAAAATAACTCGTGATAAAGACAAGATACATTTTGACCAGAGAAGCCCGTCCTCAAAATAATATATTTTGTCGAGCACGGGCTTTTGTCGGTAAAGAGGAATCACAAATGATTCAAGTGGAGTTTTTGTAATGTATCAATAAGATAGAGCCATGCTGCGAGTTGTTTCAGGCCCTAAATAAACACGGACACTCAAAAAATCTGTTGGGCAGGCAGATTCACATCTCTTACAACCTACACAGTCCTCGGTTCTTGGCGCGGAAGCTATTTGCTTGGCTTTACATCCGTCCCAAGGTATCATTTCCAATACATCTGTGGGGCAAGCTCGTACACATTGAGTACACCCTATACATGTATCATAAATTTTTACTGAATGTGACATTGGATCTATAAATTACAGTTTTGAACATAAAAGATTTTCGATCTGGTCAAATCAAATTAGTAGTAAATGAATCATATATTATATATTGTAATATTGTAGACACCAGACGAAACAGTGGTTTATTAAAAACAATCAATATATTTCTTAAATCAATCTGTTTATGAGAAAAGGTCAAGACACTTTGATTTTCGTTTCAACAATTATGATGATACGAGTTACACATGCGAATTAAAATTAATTGGCCAACAAATTGGTCATCATTATTTCAATATAAATATAAAAATGCAATTCCATTTTATTGAATTGCATTCAAATTCAATAAAAAATAGTATTTCAATTCTATTAAATATTTTTATGTGTCTTTATTTAAATTATCTATGATGATTATCACTAATTATTCAACAAATTCGATTGATTAATACGAGTTGATTTTCTGTTACGATGTATCGACGAAACAATAGCAAGTCCAATAGCTGCTTCAGCAGCTGCAATGGCTATAACAAAGATTGAGAAAATGTCTCCTTTTAATTGGCGACTATCAAATATATCAGAAAATGTTACAAGATTGATATTAACCGAATTTAGTATAAGCTCAAGACACATAAGCGCTCTAACCATGTTTCGACTTGTGATCAATCCATAGATACCGATAGAAAATAAATAAACACTCAAGAAAAGGACATGCTCAAACATCATTGACTAACTCCTTATCAATCTCGATTCGTTTCAATATGAATAACAATTCAACCGATTCAATTGATTAGAATAGAACAATTACACAACAAAAGAAGATATTGACGGTAGATAGATTTAACTAAAAATTTCTATTTATTTATTTAGAATTTAGTTAGAGTTCTAAGAATTGGGAATCATTATAAGAATTGGGAATCATTTTAAGTTAAGTATTTTTATTGCTTATTGTCGAGCCATAGTAATTGCACCTATCAAGGAAACTAAAAGAATTATTGAAATGAGTTCAAACGGAAGATAAAAATCTGTTGATAAATGAATCCCAATTTGTTGAACGTTATTTATTAGGTCCTGTTCCATAATCTGGTTTGACCTTGTAGTCCAAATAATTCCGTACCATGACGTATCTGGGATAGTAGTAATTAGTGAAAAAAGAATAGTTGTACAAACCATCAAAGTGACCCCATCTCCAATGGTCCAAAAATAGGAATTATTGGAATATCCTGAACCATTCATGAACATTACAGCAAATATGATCAAGATATTTATGGCTCCCACATAAATAAGGAGCTGTGCGGCAGCTACAAAATAGGAGTTTGATGAAATATAGAATAAGGATATACAAACAAGAACCAATCCCAATGAAAAGGCAGAATAAATTGGATTGGTAAATAATACTACCCCCAGACCCCCTAATACAAGAATTGACCCCAGAAATACAACAAGAATATCATGTATTGGTCCAGGTAAACCCATTATGTATAAAATACAAAATAAATAACTTTAACTATTTCATGACCTTACTTTAACTTTACTAAATAAATGGTCCAGGAAAGGAAAAGGGGTTACCCTATTTTTGTTTTCTTGTATATAATAATGTATATGATACATTTATAATTGAATTGAATTTGAATATGGATTAATGTAGATATAGATAAAATTATTGGGCCAACCTTACTTTATTTATATTTATCCGAAAGAAAAAAAAGAAAAAAGTAGTTGAAATTTGCTATTTTGAAATCATCACTAAAAATATATTTTTAGTTTAAATCAAAGAGTGATTCTCAACAATCATTAGTTTTTATTTGTAGTTACTGACTACCCAAAATAAAAAGCTTGGATCCTTTATATCAAAACAAAATCTTAGTAATCGGTAATTGTTCTTGAATCAAAGGGTTTATCTTTGTCTATTTTTATTTGAGTCGAATTCATAACTGTTTGAATTGTGTAATCTCCAATTATTGAGATTGGTAATCGACCCAAAGCAATTTGATTATAATTCAATTCGTGACGATCATAAGTAGAAAGTTCATATTCTTCAGTCATTGATAAACAATTTGTTGGACAATACTCGACACAGTTACCACAAAATATACAAACCCCGAAATCTATACTATAATTAAGTAATTGTTTCTTTTTAATATCTCTTTCAAATCTCCAATCAACAACGGGTAGATCTATCGGGCATACACGAACACATACTTCACAAGCAATACATTTATCAAATTCAAAGTGGATTCGACCCCGGAAACGCTCTGATGTGATCGATTTTTCATAAGGATATTGAATAGTTACAGGTAAACGATTTGTGTGGGATAAGGTAATTATGAAACTTTGACCAATGTACCTTGCAGCTCGTATTGTTTGTTGACCATAATTCATGGACCCAATTACCATAGGGAACATATTGTAGATATACATGAAAAATTTGACGTTTCTTTCTCTTGTTTGATAGAGATTATGAATCTAAAATAGTGTTATCGTATTCTCTTATTTATAATGAAACAAGTTGGGAAGAAGTTGTTAATAACAGATTACCTAGAGAAATAGGTAAAAGAAATTTCCATCCAAGATTTAATAACTGGTCCATTCTCATTCTAGGTAAAGTCCATCTTGTTGTGATAGAAATGAAGAGAAACAAATAAGCTTTAGTTAATGTAATAAGGATACCCATTGTTATTCCAAAAATGCCGGCGATTTTTTTTATTCCGAAAAGCTCAGAAATGGATATATACGGAATAGGTAAATTCCACCCACCTAAGTAAAGAACTGTTACAAATAATGAAGAAACTAATAAATTTAGGTAAGAAGCAAGATAAAATAAACCATATTTGATACCCGAATACTCGGTTTGATAACCTGCTACTAATTCCTCCTCCGCTTCTGGTAAATCAAAGGGCAATCTCTCACATTCGGCTAGAGAAGAAATTAGAAAAACAATAAATCCTATAGGCTGACGCCACAGATTCCACCCCCAAAAACCATATTTTGACTGTGCTTCAACTATATCAACTGTACTTGAACTGTTAGATAATCATAGTCGATAATAACATCACTGTTCCCATCGCTATTTCAAAACCGTACGTGAGACCTCAGCTTCATACGGCTCCTCGATGGCCACAAAAAAAATGTAAGGACGGGTTCGGTATTATCACCATCTTTGGATGGATAGAATAAAGATACATCGGAAAGTCCCAAATTAGACCAATGGAATTCTGTCTGCTAGAATAATAAAAAAAGTGCTTCCGAATTGATCTCATCCTTTACAATAAAAATTTCTCTTTGTTCGGTAATAACTTAATATTTCAATAAAATACTCCTTATATCAATCAATATAAAATAAAAAGAATTAGTCATTAGTTCATGAATCGTGATAAGAATTCGATATGTATGAATATGGATAGAGAAAAGAATAAATAGGGATCCCCTTTTTTTATTATTCATTCAATTACTGCATTCCATTTCTTTTTTCCTGTTCTTCTGTCTCAGAGGAGGATACTCAAAAATAAAATAAAGAATTAATTCGTTCTTGATAGTCATTTCTTTAACCAGTGAATAGGAGCATACTCTAGATCGGAATCGTAGGGAAGTACTACTTGATCATTTCTACCAATTTCAAGTCCTTATTATGATTCGTTTTATGAAGAAATACCTCTTTTTTGATACCTTACATTATCTCCATTACTAATCCTTTGTGTACCTTGGTGTTCCTAACCGTCCACTGACTTTTGATTGATCCCCGGTATAGTAATACATATGAGACAGTAGTAGAAACTCCATACAGTTGATCTTTTGTTTGCGCCCGCTTCAAGATATGATGACTAATCAAAAAATCTTAATCTTGGGGTAAGCAGTTTACACTGCTTATTTTTACTTCAACTTTATTCTTGTACATAGGGAATGAGATTGTTTCTTCTTACTACAAATTTGGAAGCTGTTTAGTTTCACTCATATAACTATCTGGTTTAACTCATCAACCCGAATGCTGAATAAAAAAAAAAATGAAAACATCTATTCAATACATTGAACCTCTTTCTTTTTTCTTTTATTTCTAGAAGAGAGGTTCAAAGTTCATATTCCAACGAATCACACGTAGAGATATTGATAACACACATAGAGTTAATGGTATTTCATAACTAATAGATTGAGCAGCAGCTCGTAGACCACCTAAAAAGGAATATTTATTATTCGATCCATATCCTGACATAAGAAGCCCAATAGGAGCAATACTAGAAATGGCGATCCATAAAAAAACACCTATACTGAGATCGGCTAAAACAAGACGATACCCAAAAGGAATTACTAAATAACTTAGTAGAATTGATATAACCGCTATAGACGGTCCCACACTAAACAAACGAATATCTCCTCGAGATGGGAGGAGGTCCTCTTTAAAAAGTAGTTTAGTCCCATCCGCTATAGCTTGAAGAATTCCCAACGGGCCAGCATATTCAGGCCCAATACGTTGTTGTATCGCTGCAGATATTTCTCTTTCTAACCACACAATTACTAGTACCCCCATTGTTATTCCCAATATAAGGGTCAAAATGGGTACAATCCATATTAGTCCATACACTTCTTTTAAAAATTCCGATGTATAAAAAGAATTGATAGTTTGTACTTCTGTCGTATCAATTATCATTTCAACGATCAACTTCTCCCATAATGATATCTATACTACCCAATATCGTCATGATATCAGCCAATTTCATTCTTTTAACTAGCTGAGGAAGAATTTGCAAATTGATAAAACCGGGTGGACGAATTTTCCATCTCCAGGGGAAAACACTATTATCTCCTATCAAATAAATTCCCAATTCTCCTTTTGGGGCTTCCACTCTCACATAAAGTTCTTGTTTCGACAATTCTAAATTGGGTGAAGGTTTTTTACTAATAAATCTATATTCAAAATCATTCCATTCGGAATTCTTTGCTCTATCAAAGCGTCGTACTTCTAAATTTTCATAAGGTCCTCCAGGAATTCCTTCTAGAGCCTGTTGAATAATTTTTATGGATTCCTTCATTTCACCGATTCGTACTAAATAACGAGCTAATGAATCTCCTTCTTTTTGCCATTGGACTTCCCAATCGAATTCATTGTAACACTCATAATGATCAACTTTACGAAGATCCCATTGGATTCCAGAAGCTCGTAACATCGGTCCTGATAAACCCCAATTTACAGCTTCTTCTCCACCAATAATGCCCACTCCTTCAACTCGTTCCAAAAAAATGGGATTCCACGTAATAAGTTTTTGATATTCAACAACTCCTGTTAAAGAATAATCGCAGAAATCCAAACATTTATCTATCCATCCATAAGGTAGATCAGCAGCTACTCCTCCAATACGGAAATAATTATGCATCATTCGCATACCTGTGGCGGCTTCGAATAGATCATATATCAATTCCCTTTCTCTGAAAATATAGAAAAAGGGAGTCTGTGCACCGATATCCGCCATAAAAGGTCCAAGCCATAACAAATGAGAAGCTATACGGCTCAATTCCAGCATAATTACTCTGATATAGCTAGCTCTTTGAGGTACTTGAACATTTTCCAATTGTTCTGGCGCATTTACGGTTATTGCCTCTGTGAACATAGTAGCTAAATAATCCCATCGTGTTACATAAGGTAGATATTGTATAATTGTTCGATTTTCCGCTATCTTTTCCATTCCTCTGTGTAAATAGCCCAATATGGGCTCACAGTCAATAACATCTTCACCATCGAGAGTAACGATTAGTCGGAGAACACCATGCATTGATGGGTGGTGAGGCCCCATATTGACTATCATGAGATCTTTTCTTGTAACCGGTACTGTCATATCTTTTCTTCCTTAATTCATTATTCCATGAATTCCTCAAAACGAGACTCATCAAAACAAAAAATGGAATACTACTAAAAAATTCAAACGATTAAATTAACGAGTTTTTGGCTCTCGAATATCCAACTGACCAATTAATTTCTTATAACGTACTCTATTTTTCTTTGACAAATAAGCCAGCAACCGTTGACGTTTTCCTAGAATTTTTCGTAGACCCCTTTGTGATAAAAAATCTTTTTTGTGCAATTCCAAATGTGAAGTAAGTCTCCGTATCTTATTGGTGAAACTGAATACTTGAAATTCAACAGAACCTTTGTTTTCTTCTTTTTCTTCTTGTGGAATAATGGAAATGAATGAATTTTTGACCATAAAAAATTTTTCTATCCTTTTTCTTTCTTTTTCATGGATTTTTCCGATCAGGAAAAATAATAATAAAAAAAAAAAAGAATTATGCCGGTTATTTTAATCTAGTACACACATCTAGTACACACAAAAATTTGGATTTATTCATATACTACTTCTTTATTTTATCCAAATCAAATTGAAAATTTGATTTGGATAGAAAGGGATAATATGTTTCCCCATTAACGAAAGAAAAGAATTTATTTCTATCTAAAAGGATTCCCCTAATTTATTTATTCCTATATCCAATTGAATGGATACACCATTAAATCTGTATCATTTACCAAAATATAACATAGCATATGCATACATCTTTCGGCTTTCATATACCGAAAATGTCACGGAATATAGATATATATATATATGATATAGGAAATATACTATTAAATTAAATAATTCTAAATCGTGGATACATATGTATCCTTGACATACTGAAACGACTGCCATTATTGGTATCAAACCAATAGCGATTCATACAAGCTAAATCTTCTAATCGGTAATTGGGCCAAAGAACAAATTTGCATTTAATGAATTTATTTGTATCCGTATTAAGATGCTTGTCCTCATCCAAAAATTTTCCAGAGTTTCTTATGTTGTTTTCATTGCAAAATAATGGATTTCTATTTCTATCCGTAACATTCCAATTATGGGAATTGAAACAAATTAAAATTCTCAATTCTCTGCGACGTCTAGGAGATAGAATATTTTCGGGAACAAGGAAATCATAATAATTTGTGTCCCCATTCACAAGCATATTCCCATATCGTACAATGGGTTTATCCAAATTCCTCTTATCAATATAACTTTTTTTTATGCATTTTCTATTAGTTTGGTGTTTATTGTTCTCGACCAATGAAATACTTATAGTTTGATATATAATCAATTTTCCATCCCTTTTTATAGATAGACGAATTGGTTCGATAATTAATATTCCTTTTTTTATCAATTCTGTAAGAGCTAGATCTTTCTGAATTAGCATTACATCCAGATGCATCTCTCCTCTTTGAATCGAGGATATAGCAATTTCTTTTGGATTTATCAGTCTAAGTAAGAGACAATATACCTTGATATTATTGATCATTCTTTGGTTCAAGGAGTCATCCCATTTTAATTGAAAAAGGAAATATTTTCTCAGGAAGAAATCTAGTTCTGCTTTCTTGTTTTTCTTGGATTGTTTTTTCTTCTTACCTTTTTTAATGGTAATGTCTGATCTCGCATAATTCTCTTCAATATCTTTTTTTTTGTTTTCTTTTCGTAGATCTGATACAAGATTTACTTGGTCCTGTTGCTCATTTTTTTGTTGGTTGGAATTTTCTAATTTAAGATATTTTTTTTGATGAGATATCATCTGAAGATTTTTTTTTCTATTTATATTGATGTTTTTATTTTGACTTTTATTTTTATAAAAATAAAAGTCAAAAAGAAGTAATTTGATTGGTATAATCCATGGTTTAATCTTATATGCATCAAAAAGTAAGACAAATTCTGGGAAGAACCAAGATTCTAGATTTGATATGGTATGATAAACTCTTTCTTGATTCATTCCCATCCAATTAAAAAAAATACTTTTTTGATTGGATGGGTTGATTTCTTGATGAATCATAAGAGAAAAAATATCTTTTTTTTTCAATTTGTTGTTGATTTTTTTTTCAGTCTTAGTATTTTTATCAATTTTGGTACCGATATGTGTATTGGTCCAGGTCTCAATATTGATATTTTTTCTAAGACAAAAGTGGAGAATTCGACAATCAAAATATTTTCTATCTAGATTTTTATGCGTATCAATAATATATCCTTCTTCTAGATAATCACTAATAGCTGTACTTACCAATACATAAAATGATTCGGATTTTGGTTTATTGAAATTATATGGAATTTTTTGAACCCCGTTTACTTGTAATCTTGACCCATAAATATCAAAATCCTCCTTATCCCCATAGTTCATATATTTATGTGATAAAAGATCATATCTGTAGTGTTTTTTCCATTTTTCTTTTTGATTTGTCAATGAATCCGCTGCATAGTAATTTTGTTTCACGTAATGAATTAATTGGTCTTTTTCTTTTTTATATGAATCCACTTTAATTGAGTCCTTATTTTGAATCCTATAACGTTGATTGATTCTATTTCGCCATTTTTGCGGTACTAACCGCGACCATTTGGTTTGAGATAAATTGTATTGATAATGCCCCTTTAACCAGTTTTTCCATTCAATCATTCCAGACTTATGAATTTTCTTATGTCTTGAATTGTAATCAAATATTCCTCGTGTCATACAATAATCCTTGATTTTATCCTTAATAAAAGGATAAGTCCCCTGATATTGAAGTAGAGATTTCAATTGATACTTGTTAAGTAATTGGGTTTGTGATAATTTGTAAAATACATATGCTTGGGACAAGGAGGATAAGTCATAATACATTTTTGTACTATTACTAATATTAGTATTCGAAAAGGACTTTTTTATAGTGGAAAAAAAGTTCATTGTATTTTGATCTCTTTCATCAATTCCTTCCTGATTTGTTTGATCGTTGTAAACGGATTTATTGATTATTCTTTTTGTTGATTCAAAGAAAGGTTGGAAATAGATCCTGTGAATGGTAATCATACATAGCAAGATATCTATATATATATTTTCAATCAGAGATTTCATAAAATAATGTGATTTACGTATTAATCGTATATTTATTCTTTGGAATATCTGCCAAATATGTTTCTGTGATTTTGATCTTTTATCAGCACAAGTTAGAATTATTTTTTTCTTGTCTTTTGTGATTCGTTCTATTTGATTCCTGATTGTGATTGTTTTATCAGAAAGATCTTTCATCTTTTTTTCTATGAGTGAATAATTTGTCCAATTCATGGATTGGATTTGAATGGTTGATTTGTGAATAATCTTATTATTTATTTCGGAATCTTTTCCATTTTCAGCCGTTTCATATACTTTCACCTTGCTCAATTCAAATAAGAATATTGGGTTTACTTTTTGAATTTCCTTCATTATTCGTTTTAGAACTAGAAGTATTTTAATGATCCATCTTGTTTTTTCTTTTGAAACTTTTAGAAGTATAAAGAAATCCTTTTTAACTTTTCTAACTTTTTTTTGGAGTTCTTTATAAATGGGTTCAAAAAAGGAAGGTCGTTTTCGGGGATTCCCAAAAGGGAATTCCGCTTCCATTCCCCAAACCGTTAAAAAACAAAAATTGTCTTTTTTTCCTTTTTTTTTTATTTGATCCCTAGGATGAGATCGTATTTTAGATCTTCGCCAAGGTTTCAAACAGAAAGGAAATAGAATCTTTATCTGAATACCGTCTGTTAACCAATCTTTGGGAAATTCTGTTTCTGATAATTGAACACCATTATAAGTGCATTTAACATGCATTTCTCTATTCCACTCCTTCAAATCCTCATACCATTCGGGGAATTGGAATAATAACATACGGCCAATATTTTTAGCAATTATCAATGAAGGCAATACAATGTATTTTCTAAGAAAAGATTGGGTTACTAACATCAAACCTCTTATTGCTTGAGCAAATATAATGCTATCCCAAGTTTCTGATATTACTATACGTTCATTTTCCTCTTTTTTTTCTTCGTTTTTTTTCTCTTTTTCCCTTGTCTCTTCCTCCTCAAAATATAAATGTGAAATTTTCAATTCTGGTTCTCTCCCCACCAAATTCCTAAAAATGAGATTCATCATTTCAGAGATATAAAAAGAAGAAAAAAAAGATGTTTTGTCTATTCGATCCAAAAAAAGCGGAGAATGCACATTTGCTTGAAACATTTCCCAAATAACCGTTTTACGTCTTTGAGCACGCATGGATCCTTTGATTATATCCCGACGAAAATCCGATTGTTGCGAGTAACGTATCAAAGCCACCTCTTCTGCTTGATCACTATTATTAGTATTATTTGTAGTTGTAATAGGGTTGGTATTCTGATTGTTATCAGTATAAATTACTACGCGTTTGGCTTTTCTTGAACGAATTTCATGATCTTCCTTGGATTCTTCCTCATTTTCTGCCTCCTGTTCTTTCAAATCATCAGTTAATTTGTATGACCACCGAGGAACCCTTTTATGGATTTCTTCTATTCCAATAGATTTATTTCTAATTATTGTTTGATCATTTGGATCAGTTGTAATTACATCGAATACCCATTTTAAAGCTTTTGTTTGATTTTCAAAATCAATTCTTGTTTGCTCTCTCAATAAAGAATATTTTTTAAAATGCAAAATGGGTGCAGGCTCAAAAGGAAATTCTTTGATTGAGGTTAAGGAATTACCAATATAATTCAGTAATGATTCCCTATCAGGCGGATTCTTTTGATGTTCAAATTTTCTGGAATAATTAGAATTATTAGGAAGTAGCCCATAAATCTTATTTATCCAATTGATTTCTATGGAATCCTCCGTATCTGTAGAAGTGATTAAATCATTCATGATCATATGTGAATAGAATTTTTTTATTGTTCCACGATATGGTCCCCTCAAAAAGGGGTCATACGTTTTGGGCAAGTATTTTTGTTCGTTTTCATCATTGCATAATCTGGTCCTTTTTTCGAGCATATCTAGAGCAAGAAATCCCTTTTCTTTTTCTAGAGCTTTTGTTCGACTTAT